GCCAGGCCAACTACGCCAATAGCACTCATCCATAAACCGGTGACGGGTACAAATAGCATAAAGAAATGTAACCAACGTTTATTGGAAAAAGCAACACCAAAGATTTGGGACCAAAAGCGGTTAGCAGTGACCATTGAATAAGTTTCTTCAGCTTGAGTTGGGTTAAAAGCGCGGAAGGTATTTGCACCATCACCATCTTCGAATAGAGTGTTTTCTACAGTAGCCCCATGGATAGCGCATAGCAGAGCTGCGCCTAATACTCCGGCAACTCCCATCATATGAAATGGGTTCAAGGTCCAATTATGAAATCCTTGGAAGAAAAGGATAAATCGAAATATAGCTGCTACGCCAAAACTCGGCGCAAAGAACCAACCAGATTGTCCCAGTGGATAAATAAGGAATACAGAAACAAAAACTGCAATTGGACCAGAGAATGAAATTGCATTATAAGGCCGCAATTGAACAGACCGAGCAAGTTCAAATTGACGTAACATGAAACCTATTAGTGCAAAAGCCCCATGGAGAGCGACAAAAGTCCACAGACCACCTAATTGACACCAACGAGTAAAATCCCCCTGTGCTTCCGGGCCCCATAGTAGCAACAAAGAGTGTGCTAAACTATTGGCAGGAGTGGAAACCGCTGCGGTTAAGAAATTGCAACCTTCCAAATAGGAACTAGCCAATCCATGGGTATACCAAGAAGTTACAAAAGTAGTCCCTGTAAACCAACCCCCTAAAGCGAAATAAGCACAAGGAAAGAGCAATAGGCCGGACCATCCTACAAAAACGAAACGGTCCCTTCGTAACCAGTCGTCCATAATATCAAATAGATCATTTTCTTCTTTAGTAACTCTACCAAGGGCTATAGTCATAGTGATCCTCCTATTCAATTACTTCAACCATTTCCGAGCACCTCATATTAGTTCCAGGGCATACGATAGTTTGATTATCTGTGGACGATTTCTTTCTCGTTCAATGCCCTTTTTCAATGGTCTCGAAGATAGAAATTTTGCATTTTTATCTATGGGGTCACAACCAAGGTCGTGGTAAATCCACGAATTTCATTCAATTTATTTTTCTTAAGAAATAAAGAAATAAAAATTGGAATTCAGCATTATTCCATGATTCCTATTTCAAAGCCTATCTTTTAAGGGAAAAATAACCTCTCTTTTCTCATTCGCTCTCTATTCCATGGGTGGAAGAATAAAAATAGGATTCTGAAAAAAAGAAAGATATTGAAAAGAAAAATTGACTTTTGAAACCCTTTTTATGTGTAACGGAAAAGAGTTGCGATTTCTTCTTATTCCTATAGAACGTCTAGTAACAAGAATATGAAATCGTAAATAGCGAAAAATTCTTGCCTTGCGCGATCTAAGTCTAAGGAAATACAAAAAATCCGCTTATACACCAATTTCATCCACATCGAATTTATATATCAGAATAGCGAATAGAGGCATTATTCAAGGGGTCAGGTCTACTTACTTTATCTTTCTTTCCAATTTTTTTGTGGGTTTGATAAGAACCTTTTTTGCTTTGTGAATAAAAAAAAAGAGTTATAACCTGCTTGTTTTATTCTAACAAATCCTATATGGAACTGCCCGCTGAAGAGAAAATTTATCTGATTGTCTCTCATCTCAGCCCAGCCTATATCGAATTTTGGAAAGAAAAAACAAGAATTATATTCTTTTTTTTATTAATATTAACATTAAGAAAAAAGAATATAATTAAAATGGAATTGGCAATATAATTTTTATGCACTTTTGAAATGAAAGAAAAAGGAAGGATTTTTTGCAATCGTTATTTCTTGTCTCTGTCATATCACAAAAACCTTTCGATTTGGAACGAGGAGAGATGGCTGAGTGGACTAAAGCGGCGGATTGCTAATCCGTTGTACAAATTTTTTGTACCGAGGGTTCGAATCCCTCTCTTTCCGCCCCCTCGGATCATTTGGGACTTTCGAATTATAAGGAATTTGGACCCCCGGATTTTCTCATAGATAAATGTACGAAATAAATCCAATTTGTATTATAAGAAAAAATTCCAAAAAATTTTGGATTTTTACTCCTCACGCCCAGGATTACGTCCTGGGTCATTAGATAAGAATCCAAAGATAAAGAGGGAAACAAAGAATATCACTACTGTATAAACAAAAAGTTTGAGAGTAAGCATTACATAATCTCCAAGATTTTTTTTGTTAAGGAATAGATTACCCATTTTTCCTTACCACACAGATCCACTAGGATGGATTTTGTTTATTTTGACACCTAAAAATGCAAAAATCAATTCTTAAAAAAAATTGCAAGAATTGCTTTATAATAAGCACTCTTATCAATATCAAAAATTAGTTTAGGTATTGTGTGGGTACCTAAATAAAGGTACCTGCTCAACGTAGGTGCAGGGGGTAGAAAGGCAGATCCAAATTTATTGCTCCAGCTATATATTCAATGTAGAAGAATTTCAATTTCAATGTAGAAGAATTTCAATTTCAATGTAGAAGAATTTCAATTTTAGAATCGAAGGTTCATAATATAAGACTTCTCGGCTCTTATCCATTTTTTTAATTTTTTTGGAATGAATACATCATTCAATTTGGCAGACAGAATAGTAAAGATTTCATCGAAAACTTACAGCGGCTTGCCAAACAAACGCTAATAGAAAAAAGAGTACAGGTATGACAGGCATAACATCCACGATTGGATTGAAAATGGCATAAGCTTCGGGTAATTTGGCGAAGAAAACGCTAGTCGGACAAAGAACAGAATTAAAACAGATACAGGTTAAATTAAGTATATTAGGCATAACAAGCATTTCGTTCTTGTAGAGTAGATAATTGGATTTTGATTGAGTTATTTTTCTAAGGGAAAAAAAGCAAAAGAAAAGGTGGATTCAAAATCCTTTTTTCTTCGGACTTTCCCAAACACAAAATACCTCCTTGTATTCGCATTCTCAAATGAGAATGGAAGAAATTCGACTTTCATATAATATCTTAATAGAATTCCATGTAATGATCAATGCATTTTTTGGATTCTATATTATCTGCATGTCTAGAATCCTAGCAAGAAAATATCCCTCATTTTTTAGGTAATTGAAGTGGGATTGACGAATATTATATTAAAATAATAGTGTTTATTAGTGTCGCATGAAATGGGGCGTGGCCAAGCGGTAAGGCAGCGGGTTTTGGTCCCGTTACTCGGAGGTTCGAATCCTTCCGTCCCAGATTTTTTCTGATGAAGCGAAAGATAGAATCGTATTGTGCCCTGCACGACACATAAAAAACTTTAATAAAAAGTTTATTAAAGAGAATAATTTGCTCTTATGAACTCGTAGATTAGATGCATTTCGAAGCATTCATTTTCTTTCTCAGAAAACAAAAAATCAAGTGTCAAGTCCAGTCAAATTTAATATCTTTATTTTCATGAAAAATTTTTGTCTATCAGGCACATTCAGAATATGCCCTTACTACTCATTAATCATATGTGTTTTGAATATGTGTTTTGAAATTTGAACTTAGTAGATAAACTTTATGCTCCGTATCTATGAAGTGGGAATTCTTACAGGATACATTTGACACCCAATATGAAAGAAGTACCCCCTATTTCTTTTTTTTTTCAAAAACCAAAGAACTAAAGTAAGTAAAAAAAAAAAGGGGGGGGGGTTCCTAATTCTATGTTTCATGGTCAGATTAAATAATAGGATGTTTTTAGTTTCAGCACAGGCCTTAAAACTTTTGACCAAGATCGGCGCGAGAAAAAAGAAAAGGGTTTCCATTCTACGGATAGGGACTCTATTTTTCTATTTTAGGTATTATCTGATTTGCAAATATCCATCTAAATCAATGGAATGCGAGGATTAGAGATAAATTCATATATTCTGTCTACTCGACTTTCGAATTTTTTGAAAAAAAAATCGTACTTTTCTTATTTTTTATTTACAAAAAGAATTTTCTTTCTTTTGTTCTTCGAGTCGAAGAAGTATGAGAGTTTTATAACTATCCCAAAACTACTAATCTTTTTATTGGCATAGCTTATTTGGTTAATAGTTAATTGTTTTTGTTACAGAAAAATATATTAATAAATTAAATTAATTCAACAGGAGGTTGATAGTTTATTTGTTGGGGAAGAGTGGATCCTTCTCATTTCAGGATTGATCATCTTGAGTTCTCTGTTGAGAATGGAAATTCAATAATAAATAAGTCTTAAGCAAACTATTTTATTGCTCTTTTTCCAACTATGTTTCATTCATATGATAGAATATGAGTTTAAATAAATTGGATCTTTGCGGAGTGTTTACCAATAAATACTTATTTCTCTTATCCATATTTCTCCATAGATAGCAAGTTTGAATTAGTATACAAAAGCAATGACTATTCATGATTCCTTCCATATTGGATCAATTCTCGATACCATTTTGCAATGAAATAAGAGGAATGTTATGGTAAAACTTCGTTTAAAACGATGTGGTAGAAAGCAACGTGCGACTTGAAGGACATGATCGATTGTGGATTTTGCTATCCATCATTTTCCATAGTAATGAAAATGCTCTTGGCTCGACATAGTCTGTTTTATTTGTCCCGAACCTAGTTTGCGCTGGGTTGTTTGTAAGTAAATAGTACACGATGGAGCTCGAGAGGACAGAATTTCTTTTTTCTCAAGGGAAAGAATCTAGGGTTAGTGAAAACTAATAAATTAGGCCAACTTTGTCAGTCTATCCTTAATATAGAAATCAAAAGGTTAAAATAAGAAAAAGTCCAATTTTGGAAGATTGGAAAAAATTTATCCATTAAAAGTCTATCTGAATCAATCGTTCATATTTTATTTCTATAGAAGAGTGAGATGCTTTATCGAAGGAAATAAGAAAAAAGAAAGGGTATGTTGCTACTCTTTTGAAAGAAAAAAGAATAGGAATTCCCGAAGTAATGTCTAAACCCAAGGATTTCACAAATCAAAGATAAAGGATTCCGAAACAAGTAAACACGATTTTCAACCGTCTCAACAATAGAATTAGATCAGAATAAGGAATAAAAGTGAATTTGTTCGAGATGAGATAAAGAAAAGAGTTTAGAGACGACTCAAAAAGGTTTTTCTTTTGAAGTCTGTCAGTCAAAATAAGCCAACTTGAGTCATGAGTATAAATGAAATTTGTTTTTTCTTTTCTTTAAGGAAATTAATGCAAGTCCCAATCTAATTTCTATTTACTTGTATTATAGACAGAAATTAGAATCATTTTCTCGAGCCGTATGAGGAGAAAACCTCCTATACGTTTCTAGGGGAGGGGTTGTTTATCTACATCTATCCCAATAAGCTATCTATCGAATCGTTGCAATTGATGTTCGATCTCGAAGAGAAGGAAGAGATCTTCAAAAAGTGGGTTTTTATGATCCAATAAAGAATCAAACTTGTTTAAATGTTCCAGCTATTCTCTATTTCCTTGAAAAGGGTGCTCAACCTACAAGAACAGTTTATGATATTTTAAGGAAGGCAGAATTCTTTAAGGATAAAGAACGCACTTTGAGTTAATTGAGAACTAAATGAATAAATAAAGTAGGAGAGGGTCGTTAGTACCTTATTTAGACACAATTTGCCTTTTTCTTAGTCCTTTTTTTTATTGCATTTATGTCGTGCCAATCCAACAAAAGTCCTTATTTTATTTCCTTTTTGTATCTAATTGCATTGTCTTTCCATTGACAAAGGTCTATTAAACAAATAGAATTTGTAGATAGCTGGGTCTCTTTATCGTCACTCCATATTAGGTATTTCTGCCTACACTTCGCTCAAATAATGGGGTTGCCCCCCATTGCATGTACTCTCTATAGAACTATAGAAGATTTTTTTATTTAAAGAAATAAAAATTGGCAAAAAAATGACAATTTTGCCATTGTGATTGGGGCCGCTCCTTTTTTACCGTTAGTGGAATTTAACGGGATTAGTTCATTTCGGTATTTGAGTGTTTTTAATGGGTGATAAAATCTTTCTTTTGATGTCTTGCTAATTCAATGTTTTGACAGGAGCGTCCGGTGTAATTCCATCGATTTTTGGATTTCGATCGTGTCTAAGAGATCCTATTTTATCTGGGTTGCTAACTCAATGGTAGAGTACTCGGCTTTTAAGTGCGACTATGATCTTTTACACATTTGGATGAAGTAACAAATTCGTCCAGACTCTTGGTAGAGTCTAGAAGACCACGACTGATCCTCAAAGGTAATGAATGGAAAAAATAGCATGTCGTAATAAAATTAATTTCTTTTTTTTTTTTAATAAAAAAATTCCGATTTTCTGGGTCTAGTGAATAAATGGATAGAGCCTGGCTCTAATTCTGATAAAATAAAAAGCAACGAGCTTAACTTCTTAATTAATTGGAAGGATTCCCCAATCTAATTAGACGTTAAAAATATATTAGTGCCTGATGCGGGGAAAGGTTAGGTTTTCCTATGAGTGGACCCTTTACTTTATTTTTTAGAAATCCTAATTATTCTTGATTATGGATCGAAAAGGGATGTTATGAATTGAATGTGTAAAAGAAACAGTATATTGATAAAGAGACTGTATTCCAAAGTCAAAAGAGCGATTGGCCCGCAAAAATAAAAGATAAGTTTATGTTTGTTTTGTAATTAGAACAAACATAAACTAATTGGATAGAAAAGGAGGGGAAAAGGATCTATGGATTAGACTCCCTTTCTTTCCAGGGTTTGTATTATGCAACACCTTGTTCTGACCATATTGCACTATGTATCATCATTTGATAAACCGAGAAATGCTTTTTTTTCTCTGATTCAAGTAGAAATAGAATACAAATGGAAAAATTGGAAGGGTATTCAGAAAAACAGAAATCTCGTCAACAATACTTCGTCTACCCCCTTCTCTTTCAGGAATATATTTATGCATTTGCCCATGATTATGGATTAAATGGTGCCGAGCCTGTGGAAATTATTGGTTGTAATAACAAGAAATTTAGTTCACTACTTGTTAAACGTTTAATTATTCGAATGTATCAGCAGAATTTTTGGATTAATTCGGTTAATCAGCCTAACCAAGATCGATTGTTGGATCACAGCAAGTATTTTTATTCTGAGTTTTATTCTCAGATTCTATCTGAGGGGTTTGCGATTGTTGTAGAAATCCCCCTTTCGCTAGGGCAACTATCTTGTCCGGAAGAAAAAGAAATACCAAAGATTCAAAATTTACAATCTATTCATTCAATATTTCCCTTTTTAGAAGACAAATTTTTGCATTTACATTATCTATCACATATAGAAATACCTTATCCTATCCATTTAGAGATCCTGGTTCAACTCCTTGAATACCGGATTCAAGATGTTCCATCTTTGCATTTATTGCGATTCTTTCTCAACTATTATTCGAATTGGAATAGTCTTATTACTTCAATGAAGTCGATTTTTCTTTTGAAAAAAGAAAATAAAAGACTATTTCGATTCCTATATAACTCTTATGTATCAGAATATGAATTTTTCTTGTTGTTTCTTCGTAAACAATCTTCTTGCTT